GAACTAGAAAGTTCTTTTGATCGGGATTCTAGTTATCTGAATAATGGATCTAAGAGTAAGAATCCCCACCACGATCGGTACATGGATGATACTCAATATACTTGGAATAATCACATTAATAGTTGCATTGACAGTTATCTTCAGTATCAAATCCGTATTGATAGTTACATTGTAAGTGGTAGTGACAATTACAGTAACAATTACGTTTCTGGTTCCATTTGTGGTGAAAGTGGAAATAGTAGTAAAAGCGAGGATGCCGGTATAATAACCAGAACGAGTGGTAAAACTATACCAGAAAGTTCTACTGATATGGATGTAACTCAAAAATACAGGCATTTGTGGGTTCAATGCGAAAATTGTTATGGATTAAATTATAAGAAATTTTTTAAATCAAAAATGAATCTTTGTGAACAATGTGGATATCATTTGAAAATGAGTAGTTCAGATAGAATCGAACTTTCGATCGATCCGGGTACTTGGGAGCCTATGGATGAAGACATGGTCTCTCTGGATCCCATTGAATTTCATTCGGAGGAGGAGTCTTATCAAAATCGTATCGATTCTTATCAAAGAAAGACAGGATTAACCGAGGCTGTTCAAACAGGCATAGGGCGACTAAACGGTATTACCGTAGCAATTGGGGTTATGGATTTTCAGTTTATGGGGGGTAGTATGGGATCCGTAGTCGGGGAGAAAATTACCCGTTTGATTGAATACGCTACTAAAGAATTTCTACCTCTTATTATAGTGTGTGCTTCCGGAGGGGCACGCATGCAAGAAGGAAGTTTGAGCTTGATGCAAATGGCTAAAATATCTTCTGCTTTATATGATTATCAATCAAATAAAAAGTTATTCTATGTACCAATCCTTACATCTCCTACTACCGGTGGGGTGACAGCTAGTTTTGGTATGTTGGGGGATATCATTATTGCCGAACCCAATGCCTACATTGCGTTTGCGGGTAAAAGAGTAATTGAACAAACATTGAATAAAACAGTACCCGAAGGTTCACAAGCGGCCGAGTATTTATTCCAGAAGGGCTTATTCGATCTAATCGTACCACGTAATCCTTTAAAAAGCGTTCTGAGTGAGTTATTTCAACTCCATACTTTCTTTCCTTTGAATCAAAATTAGAACATTAAGTTCAATTATTTTGAGCAAACAAGTAATTAGTTTATCAGAATCCAAGTCAAAATTAGACGAATGGGGTTTTCTTTGTTGACATAAGATCTAATCGTATAAAGAATCAAAAGTCACAGAAAATCCGCCCCTTTTTCTATATTCCTGATTATTGATCAAGAAGCCTCTATCAACAAGATAAAAGATGAAATTCTTATTTTCGTGAAATTAGGCAAATAAAAAAAAAATATCCTCTTCTCGTCATATATAATTAAAATCTACAAAATATAGAATTTTTTATCTTTCTATATCTTACGATAATCCTATTTTGACTAAGAATCCCTGCTACTGCTGGATGGGATTCTAATAAACCCTTCTTTTAAGAAACTTTTTGCTTAGTAAATGAAATTCGAAGACAAGAGCAAAAAATGAAGAAAAGAATAATAATAATATCTCATCCATATCCTTTCAAATCTTTCATGTAGAAATTAGATCTATACTTAATATCATATCTATTAAGTAATAATAATTCCAATTTAGAATTATCAAATTATAATAAGATATCTTTATATATAATAAGATATCTTTATATTATAAATAATAAATATAAATAATAATAAAAGGTACAAATAGTAAATCGAGGTACCCATTCTATGACAACTCTTAACTTTCCCTCTGTTTTGGTGCCTTTAGTAGGCCTAGTCTTTCCGGCAATCGCAATGGCTTCTTTATTTCTTCATGTTCAAAAAAACAAGATTGTTTAGAGCCGATGGGACAAAATCTCATCTATTTTTTTTTCAAAACTGACGCTTGTATCATAACACAGATATCCATTTAGCAAAATATGGTATAAGCGGCTTCCGCCGAAAAACTCTTATGTCTGCAGAAAATGGTATAGGGGTAAATGTATTCTAGCTATTTTCAAATAGACCCGAATCGACGGATGGCTGAACTGTAAAGTTGGTCTATCTATATGTATATGTATGTGGCTATCTTTAGTGAGATCATACGAAGGGTATGTTATTAGTTTAGATCTAACCAATTTAATGAATTACTCCTAAAGGTTCACATCAAACTAGTGCTAGTTGATGCGAGTTACTTCGGAAACAAAAGGACTAAAGTTAAATTCATTTGGGGTATTCTCTCAATTCCAAAAAAAGCAACCGGATCAAGTATGAGTTGTCGATCAGAACATATATGGATAGAACCTATAACGGGGGCTCGAAAAACAAGTAATTTCTGCTGGGCTGTTATCCTTTTTTTAGGTTCATTAGGATTCTTGTTGGTTGGAACCTCCAGTTATCTTGGTAGAAATTTGATATCTTTATTTCCGTCTCAGGAAATAGTTTTTTTTCCACAAGGAATTGTGATGTCTTTCTATGGGATCGCGGGTCTTTTTATTAGCTCCTATTTGTGGTGCACAATTTCGTGGAATGTAGGTAGTGGTTATGATCGATTTGATAGAAAAGACGGAATAGTGTGTATCTTTCGTTGGGGATTTCCTGGAAAAAATCGTCGGGTCTTCCTCCGATTTCTTATAAAAGATATTCAGTCCGTCAGAATAGAAGTTAAAGAGGGTATTTATGCTCGTCGTGTCCTTTATATGGATATCAGAGGCCAGGGAGCCATTCCATTGACTCGTACTGATGAGAATTTTACTCCACGGGAAATGGAACAAAAAGCTGCTGAATTGGCCTATTTCTTGCGTGTACCAATTGAAGTATTTTAAGAAATGAGCCGAGAAATCAATGCTTTCTCAGCAGGAGGGTAAAAACGCAAGAATCCTCTTTTTCTATAACATAACTTAATTGAGGTTTCTTCAGAACATTCATTCGAGTCAAAGCAGACATATATGGAACAAGTATAAAATAAAACTCTTTTGGGGATCTTTTATATGTATCGAAATATACACAACTCAATTCAATAAAAAATCAGAAACAAATCCATAATCAACCATTTCGAAATAAGGAAATTCCCCCCTTTTTTACTTGTTGGGATTGAGACTTTAGATTCAGATAGATCATATCTTGTAATTTTTTCGAAGCTTCTTTTTATACTTTTTGTGCTCCTTAATGACCAAAAAATTGGATCTCTTATAATGATAACTAGCCAATTTCTGTCGTTTTTTGCCACTCATTTTTCACAATATTCTTCAGAAAATTCCCTCAATTATTCTATCCCTGACTACTCATAGTCAGTTAAATTTTTTCGAAAGATTAGATATTTTGATATAATGATAGAAAAGGAGTTCTTTCGTCTCAAAATCTGAATAATATTCATATTCATTATTTAAAGTGGTTCTTCCGGACATTCATCGAAAGGAGATATGTGCTTCGAATTTGACCAATTGAGATATAGGGAAACAATATTATATTTTTGATTATTTATTCATTCGAATTTTTCTCCTATTTCTGTATTTTTTTCGAGATTCAAGGCCTAACCACGAAATCATAAATAAAAAAGAGTGCATAGATTCATAGGTTCGATAACTTGTAATAGAACTGATGCGTGAGAGAAATATTAGATTACATAGAGTCGACGAATGAGATGGGTTCATTAACAATTCACAGATGAAAAAATGGCAAAAAAGAAAGCATTCACTCCTATTTTATATCTTGCATCTATAGTATTTTTGCCCTGGTGGATTTCTCTCTCATTTCAAAAAAGTCTGGAATCCTGGGTTACTAATTGGTGGAATACTAGGCAATCCGAAACTTTTTTGAATGATATTGAAGAAAAGAGTATTCTAGAAAAATTCATAGAATTAGAGGAACTCCTCTTCTTAGAGGAAATGATCAAGGAATACTCGGAGACACATCTACAAAACCTTCGTATAGGAATTCACAAAGAAACAATCCAATTAATCAAGATACACAACGAGGGTCGTATTCATACGATTTTGCACTTCTCGACAAATATAATCTGTTTCATTATTCTAAGTGGTTATTCTATTTTGGGTAATAAAGAACTTGTTATTCTTAACTCTTGGGCTCAGGAATTCCTATATAACTTAAGTGACACAATAAAAGCTTTTTCTCTTCTTTTATTAACTGATTTATGTATCGGATTTCATTCGCCCCATGGTTGGGAACTGATGATTGGCTTTGTCTACAAGGATTTTGGATTTGTTCATAATGATCAAATTATATCTGGCCTTGTTTCCACTTTTCCAGTCATTCTAGATACAATTTTAAAATATTGGATTTTCCGTTATTTAAATCGCGTATCTCCGTCACTTGTAGTGATTTATCATTCAATGAATGACTGAAAAATTATCTACCTAATCCAATTATAATTATAATGTTTCTTACTTTGCAGTTGTACATAAGCAAAGCATTGAAAATCGTACTTACTCTTTATCTTTCTACCCATCCCGGAGATTCATCCTATATATTAATCCAGTCAAATTATTCCAGTAAATAACAGAATCGTGGATAGGAAACTCCATTAGTGACCTACCCCAATTTATTGTAGAAATTTTCGGGATCAATGGTTGGACCATGCAAACTAGAAATACTTTTTCTTGGATAAAGGAACAGATTACTCGATCTATTTCCGTATCGCTCATGATATATATCATAACTCGTACATCCATTTCAAATGCATATCCCATTTTTGCACAGCAGGGTTATGAAAATCCACGAGAAGCGACTGGACGTATTGTATGCGCCAATTGCCATTTAGCTAATAAACCAGTGGATATTGAGGTTCCGCAAACGGTACTTCCCGATACTGTATTTGAAGCAGTTGTTCGAATTCCTTATGATATGCAACTGAAACAAGTTCTTGCTAATGGTAAAAAAGGGGGTTTGAATGTAGGGGCTGTTCTTATTTTACCAGAGGGTTTTGAATTAGCCCCTTCCGATCGTATTTCCCCCGAG